TAAACCTTTACTTGTCTTTCCCGTCGATCCAGCGATGGAACAAAAAAATAGAAATTCGTTCCCTTTTTCTGTTCAATCAAAATAAAACCAAAATGAACAATTCTAATTCTATAAGGTTGAATAAAAATTAGATCGACCCTTTGAAAATAATTGCTATGCTTAGTGTGCGACTCGTTGGTTTTTTAGGGTTAGGGTTAAAGAAAAAAAAAAGACCAGCCTCTTTGTATAAACAAATAACTATAGAACTAATAACCAACTCATCACTTCACATTATCTGGATCCAAAGAACCAGTCAAGATATGATATATCGGTCATATCACTGTAGCAACTGAAATCTTTTTTGCATAAACAAAAGAAAAATAAATCTGATTCTAAGTTGTGAAGCGAAGAAGAAAGATGTGGATAAATGGAAGGGTGAAAGAAGGGGAGAAACAAACAAAACCAGCGATATAAAATTCCATCCAATATGTAAGGTTTATGAGTCATCTCATAAAAAAGCAGTGTAATAAAGCATTAATCAATATGGATTCATAAAAAAGAAAATGAATCTGTTCATAGAACAAAAAAAAAATAAGAGCTTCGAGCTAATAAAGATTAAGAAAATTGGCTTAACAAAAAATTTCATTATGAGCTCCATTGTAGAAATCAGACCTAACCATTAAGTAAGAAGCGATGGGAACGATGGAACCTGTGAATCCAAATCTATTGACAACAGACTCATTGATCGGGATGGCGAAACAAACCAGAGACTAATTCCTTCATTTATTGGGAAAAGAAAAGTCATGAGTTAACCCTACAACTGAAATAGCACCGAAAAGAGTAAATATTCGCCCGTGAAAACTTTATTTTCTTGAATTGATAATTTTTGGTCAATACAATAGGATAAAAAGCAAAACAAAAAAAAGATTCGTTATAACATAAAAAAATACGATATTTAAAAATTTAAAATAGAAATATTAATATGTTTAGTTAGCTAAAAAAACAAGATATACAAATGAATAATAGACAATTTGAAAATTTTATTATTCGCGAGGAGCTGGATGAGAAGAAACTCTCATGTCCAGTTCTGTAGTAGAGATGGAATTCAGAACCAACCATCAACTATAACCCCAAAAGAACCAGATTTCGTAAACAACATAGAGGAAGAATGAAGGGAATATCTTATCGAGGTAATCATATTTCTTTCGGTAAATATGCTCTTCAGGCACTTGAACCTGCTTGGATCACATCTAGACAAATAGAAGCAGGTCGACGAGCAATGACACGAAATGCACGCCGCGGTGGAAAAATATGGGTACGTATATTTCCAGACAAACCGGTTACAGTAAGACCCGCAGAAACACGTATGGGTTCGGGGAAAGGATCCCCCGAATATTGGGTAGCTGTTGTTAAACCAGGTCGAATACTTTATGAAATGGGTGGAGTAACAGAAAATATAGCCAGAAGGGCGATTTCAATAGCATCGTCCAAAATGCCTATACGAACTCAATTTATTATTTCGGGATAAAAAGAATCAAAAGAAAAAGGTCTTGGGGATAAAAAAACAACCACGGGTGCCGGTTTCTTTCTTTGGACAAACAATATTTCTTTTTTTTTTCTTCACTCTTTGCTTTGCATTGAAAGAATATATTCTAAAAAACTGATATGATTCAACCTCAGACTCTTTTGAATGTAGCGGATAACAGCGGGGCTCGAGAATTGATGTGTATTCGAATCATAGGAGCTAGCAATCGTCGATATGCTCATATCGGTGACGTTATTGTTGCTGTGATCAAAGAAGCAGTGCCAAATATGCCCCTAGCAAGATCAGAGGTGGTCAGAGCTGTAATTGTACGTACTTGTAAAGAACTCAAACGTGATAACGGTATGATAATACGATATGATGACAATGCTGCGGTTGTCATTGACCAAGAAGGAAACCCCAAAGGAACTCGAGTTTTTGGTGCAATTGCCCGGGAATTGAGACAGTTAAATTTTACTAAAATAGTTTCATTAGCTCCGGAGGTATTGTAAGGTCTTTTAAAATAAGATAAGACCATCATCATATGGTTATGTTATAGTAAGGTATTTGAAAGAAAGAGATTAAGAATTTATAGTAGATTGTGTCTCATGCATATGCCTTTAATTTAAATTCATAAACAAATAAGTAAAAAACAAGAAAAACATGTTGATTATATAAAAATTGGGGAGCACCAAGAATTTTAATTCACCATGGGTAGGGATACTATTGCTGACATAATAACCTCTATACGAAACGCTGATATGGATAGAAAAAGGGTGGTTCGAATAGCATCTACTAATATCACTGAAAATATTGTTAAAATACTTTTACGAGAAGGTTTTATCGAAAACGTGAGAAAACATCAAGAAACCAAAAAATCTTTTTTGGTTTTAACCCTACGGCATAGAAGGAATAGGAAAAGGCCTTATAGAAATTTTTTAAATTTAAAACGAATCAGTCGGCCTGGTCTACGAATCTATTCGAATTACCAACGAATTCCTAGAATTTTAGGTGGGATGGGAATTGTAATTATTTCTACTTCTCAAGGTATAATGACAGACCGAGAGGCTCGACTAGAACGAATTGGTGGAGAAGTTTTGTGTTATATATGGTAATCCTTATAATATACGAATTGGGTCCGAAACTTCTTATTTGTGAAAACAAAAAGAAAAGGGGCGGGTTGTCTAATATCGTTCCTACTCCATCAGTTGATACTTCAAGGAGGCTTTACCTGGAATGAAAGAACAAAAATGGATTCATGAAGGTTTAATTACTGAATCCCTTCCCAACGGTATGTTCCGGATTCGCTTAGATAATCAAGATATAATTCTAGGTTATGTTTCAGGAAAGATCCGACGTAGTTTTATACGGATACTACCAGGCGATAGAGTAAAAATTGAAGTAAGTCGTTATGATTCAACCAGAGGACGTATAATTTATCGACTTCGCAATAAGGATTCGAAAGATTAGGTGTTTTTATCAACTTCAACATTTCTTTCGTGGGAATATGATTCGAGATGAAAAATTTAAAGAAACCTATTTTCTTCCAAAAAGTAGATTCAGAATTAAAATGAGGAATGCCAAATATGAAAATAAGAACTTCTGTT